ATAAAATTTTTTATTTTTTATAAAATAATAAAAATCTCAAAATATTTAATTCTATTTTTTTATTATTTCTTATTAATTTAATAAAAAAATAAAGTAAAAGCGGGTAGCGGGAATCGAACCCGCATCGTTAGCTTGGAAGGCTAGGGGTTATAGTCGACGTTGATTCATCATTTTTAACGTCTCTAATTCAAAACTGAACGTGAAACTTTGGTTTCATTCGGCTCCTTTATGGAAGATGTATAAATTCCTATATTAAGACATGAACGAAAAAAAAAATTCCACCCATAACATCTATGTCAGCTTTTCTGTCTGAATGTATTCAGAACAACCCGCTTTCTAGACGATCCCTATAGAAAAGAGGGGGATTCTATTATAACAACCTTTCTAGTTACTTCGTTCTCTATTTCTATGTGAGAGAATCCTTAGGAAAAGCATTTTGTTTCTACCGAGCTAAAACAATTTGTCGATGTCTCTAGTAAACCAAAGTCATTGTTTAATAGCCATTTTGCTTCAATTTCCGTAATACAAATTCCAAATTAAAGATTTAGTTACGATTCGAAAGCCACTTTCTATCTTTATCCATGGATCCTTTACTCATACTTATTCAATTAGAAGTATTGATCTAATAAAAAAAAAAAAAATTATGTTTCGTAATCTCATAATCCAATTTTTCAATTTTTAATTGATTCTTGGATACAAATCACGAGAATGTATATTCTTCCTCGAATTTTTCATTGAGAGGTAAAGGATTAAATCCTTTTAAGAAATAAAGTTTTTGGTCGGAATGAAATATTAATCAAACCGAAAGACCCCTTAACTATATAAAGGATTATAGAACGAATCACACTTTTACCACTAAACTATACCCGCTACAATCCGATTATTGTATATAAATGAACCTTTTGTCGAACAAGAAAATGGGTCGTAATAAAAAGTTAAAAGAGTAAAAAGAAAGGATAGGATCATAAAATAATCATGAAAATTAGAGCGTTTACGTGTTGTATCAGAGAACCCAATGAGATTCGGAAAAGAGAATTCATTAAATTTCAATAACTAAAACTAAATAACAAGTGTTTTGGAGGTTTTTGACCTAGACGTCTCGACAAAACTACTTAAGCCATAACATACATGAAAATGTATTGTGCAAGAATCCACAGCTCCCTTTTTGTTATTTATTTACTTTACTAAAATAAAAGGAATGAAGAAAATAAATATAAAAAATTAAGATAAGAAACGACACTTTGATTCGATATCATTTGATTCTATATCATAGAAATCAAAAGAGTTTTTATTTTTCCAATCGTAATAACAAGCAAGTATTTTAGTTTAGTTTTCAAATAAAAAAAAATTATTTATGATTCGTTGGAACAATAAATGGCGGGCCCGGCCTGGTCAGTACTTAGCCGGGCCGTGGAACTAAAAAGCACTCTCGGATGAAAAAAAAAAATATTATGAAGGGCTCTTTCAATCCTTATTTTTTATAATGTAACATAGTATTATCCTTTTTCAATTGGGAGGAGAGATGGCTGAGTGGACTAAAGCGTCGGATTGCTAATCCGTTGTACGAGTTTTTCGTACCGAGGGTTCGAATCCCTCTCTTTCCGTTTTTGTTGATGACTTGGTATTTTCTTTCGAATTTTTCGCGAGCTCTTTTTATTTTTATTTTAATAGTTAAAAATGTGTAATAGATAAAATCCTACTAAGAACATTTTAAAATCAAGCAAGGAAAACAAAAACCTTATCTTTTATTCTTCACGTCCAGGATTACGTCCTGGATCATTAGACAGGAATCCGAAAATAAAGAGAGAAACAAAGAATATTACTACCGTGTAAACAAATAGTTTGAGAGTAAGCATTACATAATCTCCAAGATTTTTTTTTAGTAAAAAAGAGAATAGATTCTCCGTTTTTATACCCCTACTATTTTGATTTTTTATTTTGACACCAAGAAATAAAGTGGGGTGATCCAGATTTTTCGCGGTTGTACAAGAATTTCAATATTTGAATTGAGGGTGTAAGACTTATCTGATCTTATCAATTCTTTTCTTTGAATTTTTTTTTTTTTTTTTTTCAATAAATCATGAATTTGTCTAGACATTATTAAATTAAAGATATCATCGAAAACTTACAGCAGCTTGCCAAACAAAGGCTAAGAGAAAAAAAAACAGGGGTATTACTGGCATAACATCTACGATTGGATTTAAAAAAGCGTAGGCCTCGGGCAATTTGGCGACGAAAAAACTACTTGAATAAAGAGCAGAATTAAAACAGATACAGATCAAACTAAATATATTAAGCATAACAAACATTTTGTTCTTGAGGATAATTGTATTTTATTTATTTTGATTGAGTTATTAATAAATTGAGTTTTTTATTATTTTATTATTATAAATATGTTTATTTTATTATTATAAATATGTTATTATTCATAGAAAAGAAAAATGAATAAAAAGAAAATAAGATAGACCAAAAAACTTTCTTTGATTTGAACTCACCCAATCAAAAATCCTTCAATTCTCAAATCAAAAGAGAATAGAATAAACCATACTTTCATACAATATCTTAATTGAATTATATGTAATGATCAATAAATTCTGTTTAATTCTACGTCTACATGTATAAAAATTCTAGTAATCTATTTTATAGATAATAGATATTTAGACTTGAGTTGACGAACAACCAGTACCAATATTAGTATTTATTAGTGTCGACTAGAAATGGGGCGTGGCCAAGTGGTAAGGCAACGGGTTTTGGTCCCGCTATTCGGAGGTTCGAATCCTTCCGTCCCAGAACATACCTGACCCACGATCATTTTATTAATCTATAATTTTATTAATCTATAATAAAAAATAAAATATATATCTATATCATAATCTATATCATAATAAAATATATCAAAATAAAGATTGTCTTTTCGACCAGTCTTCCGTTTAAGAGTATAATATTGTTATAGAATGTGATTCTTATTTCTTTTTTTTTTTTTTTTTTTTAATCATATCTTTTTCACAAATTTAATCGAGTTCAAATAACACGCATATGAAACGAAATTTTGAAAATATTACTGAATTTTACAATATGAAATATGAAAAAATAACAACCTAAATCTTCAATCTTTCCTTACATCAGTCTTTTTTTTTTATTAATCATTGATGGTTTAATCCAATATGGATTTATCTTTCTCTTAATGATGATAAAAAGCGAATGGTACTTACTGTAAAACCTTATGCAAATAATGATATAGGGTAGGAAACTATTCAATCAATTAAATCTTTTTAATGATTTCTTATAAGTTCTTGGTACTCTAAGAAGTGTGAAATTGTTGAATTTATCCTATCACGTTACTTGAAGATAGAGATTCAAAATAATTTGTTTATTCGTGTTTATTTATTCATGTTATGTTAGTTAGAATTAAAAAAAAAAATTATAAACAATGGATTGATTGAATTCTTGTTGAGACTTCGTCATACATTATCCATTCTTCATATAGAAGAAAAAAGTATAGATTATTAGACCGAACCGATGATTATTCACGATTCCATAATTGAATCAATTACATACTGGTTCCAAACTGAAGGAATGTTATGGTAAAACTTCGTTTAAAACGATGTGGCAGAAAGCAACGTGCGACTTGAAGGACATGATCAGCTGTGGATTCTTACATCCACCACTTTTTTATATTATATAGGAACGAAAGTGCTCTTGGCTCGACATCATTATTTGTTCTGTTCCACTGGAACCCTCATTTTTGAGAGTGTTGCCATGTAAATAGTACATGATGGAGCTCGAGTAGAACGTATTGATTAATTTCTCAAGGGCAAGAATCTAAGGTTAGTATCGATCAATAAATTGGAACAACTTCGTAAGTATATTTTAGATATATAAATCTAAAGGATCCAATTCGATAAAATTTAAAAGTTAATTTTGTTGGAATTGGTAAAACTCTTTTGATCAAATCAAAAGTAAAGTGTATTACGTAGGAATCAACCATTCATATGATTCTTTGATAGAAAGAAATCACAAAAAATGGTATGTTGCTGCCGTTTTGAAACGATTTAAAGATCACCGAAGTAATGTCTAAACCCAATGATTCAAGGCAAAGATAAAGATCCTGGAACAAGGAAATACCGTTTTCAATTGTCTCAACAACCAGATCATATTTAAGAATCAAAATAGATTCTAAAGGAGACAGACAAAAAGGGTTAGAGACCACTCAATAAATTTAATACCTAAAAGGTTTCTTTTGAGTTATTTGAGAGTTATTCAACTTGAGTTATGAGGATACAAATAATTTTTTTTTTTGGGGGGGGGGAAGACTAAGAAAAAGTATTTAAACTAAAATCAATAATATAATGAATTTGATGATTTTATGGATCTATTTGATATTATGATTCTATACATAGACATAATTTAGAATTTTCTCGAGCCGTACGAGGAGAAAACTTCTTATACGTTTCTAGGGGAGGGGAGTCTTGTTCATCTATCCCAATGAGCCATTTATCGAATCGTTGCAATTGATGTTCGATCCCGACGAGAGGGAAGAGATCTTCGTAAAGTGGGTTTTTATGACCCGATAAAGAATCAAATCTATTTAAATGTTCCTGCTATTCTATATTTCCTTGAAAAAGGTGCTCAACCTACAGGAACTGTTCATGATATTTCAAAAAGGGCGGGGGTTTTTACGGAACTTCGCCCTAATCAACAAATAAAATTCAATTAATGAAATAAAAAAAATGTGGATGATTTGTATATAGCCTTGTATAACCTTTTTGTTTCTTTGCTATTTCCTCTTTTGTTCTATTTATATCATACTAAATTTATTATTGATACTAAATTTATTATTGTTACTATAAAAATATAAAAAAGTGTCTTTTATAACGACAAAAATCTATTTATATTTTATTGATATAAATTGTATTGATATATATATAAATTGTATTGATATATATAAAATAGATAGAAAAAGATTAAGTGAATAAATAAATGAAGTAATCGGGTCTATA